CCCTAGGAAAAATCCTAGAATTCCCTCTGTTTTCTGGGTTTGGAAAAGTGCGGATTTTCAAGAAAGAGAATCTTATGATATGTTGGGAATCCATTATGATAATCATCCACGCCCGAAACGTATCTTAATGTCCGAAAGTTGGGTAGGATGGCCTTTACGTAAAGATTATATCACCCCCCATTTTTATGAAATACAGGATGCTCATTGAATAATAATAATAAAATCTTCACCTCTACAACTCCAGATATTTAAGGAATATTTGTGCGTTCTCTTATAAATTATACAAGGTAATTACAAAGTAATTGAAGTGAAATCAGACAGATTAATCGAAATCTCATTCCTATTATTATAGGCCGAAAAAGAGAAAAAGATGATCTAAATGGAAAAAAGATCAATAAAAAAAAATACGGATTAATAAAAAACAAATTAGGATAAGGATTCATTGAGATTCTCAAATTTGGAAAATACTTATTTCGGATGAGCCGAGCCAATAGGATGAACTCAAAAATTTCCGCATCATGAACTTTGTTATGTACCGCGGATTTCACTCGGATGGCCCCGAAAAAGTAACATAAAAAGAAATAATAATAAAAAAAAGGAACCAAAATCTGATTTTTTTTTTTCTTTTATATACCTTATATTACGTACCTTATATACATAAATATACATAAAGGTATATACGGATTCTTCTCTTATCTAGAAAGAGTATATCTAGATGGATAAGTATGGATTATACTATTAATGAATAGATTTGTCGAACCCTAATTTAATTAAGAATAGCTGCTCATACAAATTTATTATGTGCCGGGAACCAGATTTGAACTGGTGACACGAGGATTTTCAGTCCTCTGCTCTACCAGCTGAGCTATCCCGACCATTCCTGATGCATCATCATAATTTTTATTTTATGAGATTACTTGGATATATGTCAACTAAAAAGACGAAAAAAAAAAAAGGGGGTATTCCATTAGAGTATTCCAAAGTCTCGTAATTTTTTAGATCTTAAAAAAAAAAAAAAGACTTTTTTTTTTTAGTTTCAGTAGGGGTAATGATATGTATTGGTAATTATTCAAATTCAAATGAGATTCCTTTCTCAAAGATGTCCATGTATTATATATTCTATATTCATATTCCAAATATATTCGGAGTTTGTGAAAAGAAAAAGTCCACACGGATCTGTTTGTAAAAGAATAGAATAAATGAGAAACATAACAAATTTGTAACTCCTAATGCCTAATGAAAGGATAATATAGGTTCAAAAATTAGGTAGTTAAACGAGCCTTTTGGGGATAGAGGGACTTGAACCCTCACGATTTAGAAAGTCGACGGATTTTCCTCTTACTATAAATTTCATTGTTGTCGGCATTGACATGTAGAATGGGACTCTATCTTTATTCTCGTTCGATTAATCAGTTCTTCAAAAGACTAACTAGAGTGGAGTGAATGGTTTGATCAATGAATACTCGATTCTTCAACTTGGAATCGATTCACAAAGATTTTTTTATTTATTTCTGATAGAAATAGAAAATAAATAGAGATGGAATTCGCGCCATCATTAATCATTTGAGATAGTATTTCAGTACGAATACGTATACGAATACGTATATATATACGTTCATCCTCGATCTTTTCGGGAGTTTCGATGGAACTTTTACTAATACAATGCCATTCACTCCATTTGTTAGAACAGCTTCCATTGAGTCTCTGCACCTATCCTTTTTTTTTCTTCCCGAACCCTTCTTTGTTTTTTTTTGTTTTCGGAAAACGGGATTTGGCTCAGGATTGCCCATTGTTAATTCCAGGGTTTCTCTGAATTTGAAAGTTCTCACTTGGTAGGTTTCCATACCAAGGCTCAATCCAATTAAGTCCGTAGCGTCTACCAATTTCGCCATATCCCCCCATTTATTTGTTTTGAGATTAGGGTCTCATTACGATGCTTTTTTTTCATTTCAATTATAGAAATGAAAATTATACCGGAACTGTTGAATTCATTAGATACTGATTCCTATAATTGAAAGGTTTTTATTTTATTTTTTTATTTGATTTCTTATATTTTTCTTTCACCTCTATCGAATACTCATATTTGGTCCAATCAGAAATGATTCTATCATTTCTGTATCCACAATTCAATATAGAGGGTCTATAGCATCTATATTAAACGATCTCCTTTATCTCATTTTTTTGTGCAATTTTGAATACTCGAACGGTCGATTCTATCTTCTTTTTTTTTTTTTCTTATTCAATTTTTTTTTTTTATTTTTAATTTAATAAAGTATATTTCTTATTAGTATTAATAAAATATAAAAATGGATTCTCATTTTTATTAGATCTATTTATTAACATTTATTGTAGAATATTACAATATTCTTTGTATAAATATAGACGAAAGGGGACTCCCTATTTCCATATATGGAATAAGATATCCATATCCGTAATCGTAATAAAATAAGAGAGAAAAGGGATATGGAAATGTGTAAATTAAGAGATTTATGTAATAATTATATTTAGGATATTTTTTTTTATATTTATTAGAGAATATATATTTATTAAACTCTATACAAATATGGTCTTGTATATTCTAAAAAAGAATATATATTATATATATACTAGATATACTAGATAAAGAATCTTAATATCTTAAATAACTTAAACTTAATTAACTTAACTCATAACTAATTCACAAAAGATAAACTTAACCCCCCAAAATACAATTATATATCATATATCTTAAAGAAAAAAATGTTTGTTATGCTTAATATCTTTAGTTTGATCTGTATTGGTCTTAACTCTGCTCTTTATTCGAGTAGTTTTTTCTTCACCAAATTGCCAGAAGCCTACGCTTTTTTGAATCCAATTGTGGATGTTATGCCAGTAATACCTCTACTCTTTTTTCTCTTAGCTTTTGTTTGGCAAGCTGCGGTAAGTTTTCGATGATATAACACTGTTGTATAAAAATTCTAAATTTAGAAAAAATAAAAAGATTCTAACAATTGATAAGATCAGATAAGTTTTACAGTATGAATCTTCAATTCAAAAATTCCCCTATAGCCACTAAAATTTGTACCATCTCAATGCCTTATTCTTACTCTTTTTTCATTGAAAATGAAAAACCTTAGTACATTAGAGTCCCCACCAATATAGAATTTTGTGTATGAAAAATATTTCATTAATATATTAATATAATAAAGGACTCGAGTCTTTTTCTTATTAGAAAACAAATTCATTTCTGAGAATTCCTTTCTATTTCCAAAAACCACTTTTTTCTTCGTGTGAAAAAAACACAATAGTATAGGAAAATATATTCCCTTTCTATTTTAGAATCCAGGAGATTTTGTAATGCTTACTCTAAAACTTTTTGTTTACACGGTAGTGATATTTTTTGTTTCTCTTTTTATCTTTGGATTCTTATCTAACGATCCAGGACGAAATCCGGGACGCGAAGAATAAAAAAAAATGGGTTTCTTTGTTTTAGTTTTTTTCTATTTTTTTTTATATAAAGATAAAGATGTGAAATAGAAAAAATACTAAGAAGATTTGAAAAGCAAGTAAAACAAATAAAAAAAAAAGGTTTGGTATGAAAATAAAAATAAAATATCAAGTCATCGACGGAAACGGAAAGAGAGGGATTCGAACCCTCGGTACGAAAAATTCGTACAACGGATTAGCAATCCGGCGCTTTAGTCCACTCAGCCATCTCTCCCTAATGAAATAATAAATATGTTTCATTACACAAAAAATAGTAATCGAAAAAAGTACTTCTTTTTTTTTTTTATTTCATTTTTTTTTACACTCCATTTAATATTTAATTAATTATTTTTTTTATATACATTATTTTTTATATACATTATATATATTAAATATATATATATTAATATTAGTTAATTATTACTTAATTATTAGAAATGAATTAATATTATAGAATATAGACAATATATAAAATAAATAAAATAATAGATAAAAATAAATAAAGATTACCCCCCCCCCTTTTTTTGGACAGCCCGGCCTGGTCAGTACCTAGCCGGGCGTTTTTTGTTCCCTCGAAGCGTAAAAAAAGATACTTGTTATTGAAACAACAAAATAAAGACCAAACATAAGAACGAATGGAACTATAAATTTTTGAAAAATGAATTTTTTTTATGTCTTAAGTAGTTTTGGCAAAACATATCTTCCAAAAAACTTACCCTCAAAAACTTTGTTTAGTTATTTAAGCGAGTCCTCCTTTCCTAATTTCATTCTATCCTCTTACGAAACACGTCAACACGATAATCTTCATGATTTCTTTATTATTCTATTTAGTGATTACGACCGATTTTCTTGTTCGACAAAAAGTCTATTTATATGTAATAATTGCATTGTAGCGGGTATAGTTTAGTGGTAAAAGTGTGATTCGTTCTATTGATCCCTTAATAGTTAAGGGGTCCTCCTTCCTTTTAATTAATATTCCGATCAAAAGAAAAACTTTATTTCTTAAAAGGGTTTAATCCTTGACTTCTCAACAAAGAATTCGAGTAAGAATAGAATTATCATAATTTATATCCAAGAAGAGTAAAAAAATTGGATTATTAAATTACGAAACAAAATTTCTTTCTAAATGGGATCAAGACTTCCAATTTCCATTTTTTGAGTATAAGTAAAGGATCCATGGATAAAGATATACAGAGTTTATTTCTAATCGTAACTAAATCTTCAATATATTTATTTGTATAAAATAGATTGATTGAAGCAAAATAGCTATTAAACGATCACTTTAGTTTACTAGAGACATCGACATATTCTACTTTTATTTTAGTTTAGGTTTAGCTCGATAGAAATAAAATGCTTTTCCTAAGGATTCTCTAAAATAGAAATAGAGAACGAAGTAACTAGAAAAAAGAGGATTGTTAGAATCCTCCTCTTCTTCTAGAGGGATCATCTAAAAAGCGGATTGTTTTGAATACATTCAGACAGAAAGGTCAACATAGATGTTATGGTTTGATTCCTTTTTTTTTCGTTCACTTCAC